AGGGGCAAGAAAGCTCTATGGAAAAAAGATGGTTAAATTCGATGTTGTCTAACGGGGAGTTAGAATACAGGTGTAGGCTAAGTAAATCAATCAATAGTCTTGGTCCTATTGAAAATGAAGGATCAATTATAAATAATATGAATAACAACATTCCTAGTCATAGTGATAGTGACAATTCTAGTTACAGTACTGTTGATGATTTAGTCGGCATTCGGAATTTCGTATCTGATGACACTTTTTTAGTTAGGGATAGTAATAGCAGCAGTTATTCCATATATTTGGATATTGAAAATCAAATTTTTGAGATTGACAATGATCCTTCTTTTGTAAGTGAACTAGAAAATTCTTTTTATAGTTTTCGGAACTCTACTTATCAAAATCATGTATCTAAGAGTGATGATTCCCACTATGATCGTTACATGTATGATACTAAATATAGTTGGAATAATCACATTAATAGTTGCATTGACAGTTATCTTCGGGCTCAAATCTGTATTGATAGTTACATTTTAAGTGGTAGTCACAATTACAGTGACAGTTACATTTATAGTTACATTTGTGGTGAAGGTGGAAATAGTAGTGAAAGTGAGAGTTCCAGTATAAGAACTAGCACGGATGGAAGTGATTTAACTAGAACAGAAAGTTCTAATGATCTAGATGTAACTCAAAAATACAGGCATTTGTGGGTTCAATGCGAAAATTGTTATGGATTAAATTATAAGAAATTTTTGAAATCAAAAATGAATATTTGTGAACAATGTGGATACCATTTGAAAATGAGTAGTTCAGATAGAATCGAACTTTCGATTGATCCAGGTACTTGGGACCCTATGGATGAAGACATGGTCTCTTTGGATCCCATTGAATTTCATTCGGAGGAGGAACCTTATAAAGATCGTATTGATTCTTATCAAAGAAAGACAGGATTAACTGAGGCTATTCAAACAGGCACAGGTAAATTAAACGGTATTCCCGTAGCAATTGGGGTTATGGATTTTCAGTTTATGGGGGGTAGTATGGGATCCGTAGTAGGCGAGAAAATCACCCGTTTGATCGAGTATGCTACCAATCAATTTTTACCTCTTATTTTAGTGTGTGCTTCTGGAGGAGCACGCATGCAAGAAGGAAGTTTGAGCTTGATGCAAATGGCCAAAATATCTTCCGCTTTATATGATTATCAATCAAATAAAAAATTATTCTATGTAGCAATCCTTACATCTCCTACTACTGGTGGGGTGACAGCTAGTTTTGGTATGTTGGGGGATATCATTATTGCCGAACCCAATGCCTACATCGCATTTGCGGGTAAAAGAGTAATTGAACAAACATTGAATAAGACAGTCCCTGAGGGTTCACAGGCGGCTGAATATTTATTCCATAAGGGCTTATTCGATCTAATCGTACCACGTAATCCTTTAAAAGGTGTTTTGAGTGAGTTATTTCAGCTCCACGCTTTCGTTCCCTCGAATCAAAATTCAATCAAGTAAAGCCTTCCTTAAAACTTAAAAAATTCATTATTTTATTTGTGACGAACAAGTCGTTATTTAGTTTATAGGAATCAAAGTCAAAATTCGAAGAATGGATTTTTCTTTGGTAACATAAGATAAAATTGTAGAAAGAATCATGCGGAGAAATTTTTTTTACCGATATTCCTGATTAGTAATTAGGAAACCCCTATCAAACAAAATAAAAGAGCGAATTATTTCTTCCGCAAACTTTGGCAAGGGGAATAAAATGAATTTCATGCTCCCCTTCTTACATTACATGTGTATATATAATTCAACTATAGCAAATAGCGGCATAGAGTCTTGCATCTTTCTACATCTCTAGAGGATCTCTAGTTTTACTAAGAATCCCTGTTGTTGGATCGGATTATAACGAACTTTTTTGGAATTTGTAAGAAAATCTTTATTAAATTTTAATAAAAAAAAATTATAAGACAAGATAATAAATAAAATAATACAAAAGTCTATTATGATACATATATTTCATGTCGAAAGATGAGTAAATTTAATTCGACATTCCTCATTCCTTTTCTATATATACTCACGTAGATATTACTTAGTATAATTATATATGAATTAGTATAATTATAAGATACCTTTTATAACAATCAATAAATAACAGGTAAAAATATTAATATAACAATTAATATAACAATAAATAACAGGTACAAATATTAAGTCGAGGTATCCATTCTATGACAACTCTCACCACCTTACCCTCTATTTTTGTGCCTTTAGTGGGCCTAGTATTTCCGGCAATTGCAATGGCTTCTTTATCTCTTCATGTTCAAAAAAACAAGATTTTTTAAATACGCTAGTGCCGTCTATTTTTTTTTTTAAAAACTTAGACTTTGACGATAACACAGCTATCTATTTAGTAGACTAGAGTCTAACGTGTGGCTTACTCCAAACATAAGCGATTATACATGCGTAAACATGATATCTGAGGAAATTAATTATAAGTATTTGAAAATAGAAAATATATAACAGATCAGGCGACGAATGTTTGAGATGTAAAGTCAATATATCTATATGGATGTAGGTATCTATAGGGAATCATATAAAGGTGATGTTATTATTTTATATCTAAGTAATTCGATGAATTACTCCTAAAGTAAGGGTTCACATCAAAATAGTGCTAGTTGATTAGAGTTACTTCGGAAACAAAAAAAGTAAAATAGATTTTTGTTATTCTATCAATTCCAATAAAATGCAACGAGATCTAGTATGAGTTGGCGATCAGAACGTATATGGATAGAATTTATAAGAGGATCTCGAAAAATCAGCAATTTCTGCTGGGCCTTTATCCTTTTTTTAGGTTCATTAGGGTTTTTATTGGTTGGAACTTCCAGTTATCTTGGTAGGGATTTGATATCTTTATTTCCGTCTCAGCAAATAATTTTTTTTCCACAGGGGATCGTGATGTCTTTCTATGGGATCGCAGGTCTCTTTATTAGCTCCTATTTGTGGTGCACAATTTTGTGGAATGTAGGTAGCGGTTATGATCGATTCGATAGAAAAGAAGGAATAGTGTGTATTTTTCGTTGGGGGTTTCCTGGAAAAAATCGTCGAATCTTCCTCCGATTCCTTATGAAAGACATTCAGTCCATCAGAATAGAAGTTAAAGAGGGTATTTACGCACGTCGTGTCCTTTATATGGAAATCAGAGGCCAAGGGGCCATTCCCTTGACTCGTACCGATCAGAATCTGACCCCACGAGAAATTGAGCAAAAGGCTGCCGAATTGGCCTATTTCTTGCGTGTACCAATTGAAGTTTTTTGAAAAATCAAGTTCAGAATGAATGCTTTCTTAGTTCGTAGCAAGAGGGATAAAACTCAAATTAAAGAATAGTCTTTTTTATAGACCATAGTAATAGTATAACTTAACTGGAATTTCTTCAGAATGCTCATTTGAGCCAAAGCAGACGTATACGGAACAGCCAGAAAACTGTCTTTGTCCGAAATTTTTATGCGTATGTAAATCAACTCCACAGTAACAAAAATGGATTCTTTTTATTTTCTTTCTGTATTATTTCTAAATTCAAGGATTAACTAATGAATCACAAATCAAAAACTAAAAAACAGGGAATGGATTCATAATAGTATCCATATTACTTGTAATAGAACTTATGTTTGATATAAATATTAGTAGTGTATAGAGTTAACGAATGAAGTGAGTTCATTAAAAAATCAAAGACGAAAAAATGGCAAAAAAGAAAGCATTCATTCCCCTTCTATATCTTGCATCTATAGTATTTTTGCCCTGGTGGATCTCTCTTTCATTTAAAAAAAGCCTAGAATCTTGGGTTACTAATTGGTGGAATACTGGTCAATCCGAAATTTTTTTGAATGATATTCAAGAAAAGAGTATTATAAAAAAAGTTATAGAATTAGAGGAACTCTTTCTCTTGGACGAAATGCTAAAGGAATACCCAGAAACACATCTACAAAAGCTTCGTATCGGAATCTACAAAGAAACGATCCAATTGATCAAGATGCACAATGAGGATCGTATCCATACGATTTTGCACTTCTCGACAAATATAATCTGTTTCGTTATTCTAAGTGGTTATTCTATTCTTGGTAATGAAGAACTTGTTATTCTTAACTCTTGGGTTCAAGAGTTCCTATATAACTTAAGCGACACAATAAAAGCTTTTTCTATTCTTTTATTAACTGATTTATGTATAGGATTCCATTCGCCCCATGGTTGGGAACTAATGATTGGTTCTGTCTACAAAGATTTTGGATTTTCTCATAACGATCAAATTATATCCGGTCTTGTTTCCACTTTTCCAGTCATTCTTGACACAATTTTAAAATATTGGATCTTCCGTTATTTAAATCGTGTATCTCCGTCACTTGTAGTGATTTATCATTCAATGAATGACTGAAAAATCTAATGTTTGTTACTTTGTACATAAGTAAAACATTCAAAATTTTACTTATTCCTTCTACCCATCCAGAAGGATGCCTCCTATATTCGAGTAACATTATTTCGGTAAATAGCAGAATCATGGATAGGGAACTATACTAGGGACCTACCTAATTTTATTGTAGAAATTTTTGGGCTCAATGATTGGACCATGCAAACTAGAAATACCTTTTCTTCGATAAAGGAAGAGATTACTCGATCTATTTCCGTATCACTCATGATATATATAATAACTTGGGCACCCGTTTCAAATGCCTATCCCATTTTTGCACAGCAGGGTTATGAAAATCCACGAGAAGCAACCGGCCGTATTGTCTGTGCCAACTGCCATTTAGCTAATAAGCCCGTGGATATCGAGGTTCCACAAGCGGTACTTCCCGATACTGTATTTGAAGCAGTTGTTCGAATTCCTTATGATATGCAACTGAAACAAGTTCTTGCGAATGGTAAAAAGGGCGGTTTGAATGTGGGGGCTGTTCTTATTTTACCCGAAGGGTTTGAATTAGCCCCCCCCGATCGTATTTCTCCCGAGATTAAAGAAAAGATGGGCAATCTGTCTTT